CCAAAATGAGTAATAGTAATAAAAGGGCGCATCCTGTTTTTTCCATTACCACCAATTTGATATGTCTTATTCGAAAAAAAAGAAGCCCTTTCATTATTATTCATTGTTAATAAACTTAACAAATTGTTTTTAATCGTTTTTGGTACTTCTTTTCCCCATAGAGATATTGAATAGTAGGAACGACTTTTTTGACCACTATAATTTTGAAAATGAACATTGAAATGTCCCTCAAAAGTAAGTAAATAGATCCGAAACATATAAAATGCGGTTAATCCTGCTGTAGAACAAGCTATTATTGCGAAAATAGGTGAATACAACCAACTAGCATTAAGAATTTCATCTTTGGACCAAAAACAAGCAAGGGGGGGAATACCACAAAGAGAAAGTGTACCTACTAAAAAAGCATTTTTTGTAATTGGTACATGCTTTTTTAAACCTCCCATAAGAACCATATTCTGACTTTTATCTGGAGAATATCCAACAATAGCTTCCATTGAATGAATAATAGATCCGGATCCTAAAAACAACAATGCTTTCGAATAAGCATGAGTAATCAAATGAAATAAAGCGGCTCGATAAGACCCCATACCTAGAGCTAACATCATATAACCCAATTGAGACATTGTAGAATAAGCTAAACCTCTTTTAATATCTTTTTGAGCAAGAGCTAAAGTAGCTCCTAATAATACTGTTATTATACCTATTAAAGATATGAAATTCATTATGTAAGGTATGATTCTAAAAAGAGGAAGAAGTCGAGCTACAAGAAAAATGCCCGCTGCTACCATAGTAGCGGCATGTATAAGAGCCGAAATAGGAGTAGGGCCTTCCATGGCATCAGGTAACCATACATGAAAGGGGAATTGTGCCGATTTAGCAACTGCACCGGCAAATAAAAGAAAGGCACACAAAGTAAGAAATAAAAAAGGAACCTCATTATTAGAAATCAAGTTATTGAATATTTGGAACAAATCCCGAAATTCAAAACTACCGGTTATCCAATAAAGACCTAAAATTCCTAATAATAAACCAAAATCGCCTACACGATTCGTTACAAACGCTTTTTGGCAAGCAGTCGCCGCACTAGGTCGTGTGAACCAAAAACCTATTAATAGATAAGAACACATTCCAACTAATTCCCAAAAAATATAAATTTGGATCAAATTCGAACTAGTAACTAATCCCAACATGGAAGTATTGAAAAAACTCATAGAAACAAAAAATCGCAAATATCCTTGATCATGAGACATATAATTGTCACTATAAAAAAGAACCAAAATTCCAACAGTAGTAATTAATATTAACATAATAAAAGTAAGTGGATCGATTAAGTGACCGAATTCTAAAGAAAAATCATTATTAATGGTCCAAGACCATACATATTGATAGATAAAACTTCTATTTATTTGCTGAATAGATAGATAGACCGAAAGTATCATAACTATACTTAAGAATAAAATACTAGGAAAAGCCCACATACGGCGAAGATTTTTTGTTGCCGTTGGAAAAAGGAGAAGTCCCACTCCTATTAACATAGGAACTGGAAGTGGAATGAAGGGGATAATCCATGAATATTGATATGTATATTCCATAAAAAAACCTTTTTATTTTTAATTAATTCTTTCTAATTCACCGGCTCTTATATCTTTTTATAGGTTCAATAAAAAATCAAGATATGGAAAACTTAAATAGACTTTTCTATTCCTAATTATTCTGAATCTTTCTTCTTTACCCAATACTTCAAATATTCAAATCAAGAAGTTCGAATTGGTCAAATGATATGAATATGATCAAGTTACTATTTATATTTAAAATGAAATAACACACTAATTCATTTTATTAATATTGAATATTAAGTAAGATTTTTAGGAAAATGCAGAAAAAAATTCAATTATTATTACGTATTACGATAATTTATATCCATAGAGCAAATAATTATACCAAAATAGAGTAGTTAATACATTACTTTATATTGATATAAATAATAGGATGATCCATATCAAAACTGGCCCCCCAAAAAAAGAACTAGTTCTTTTTTTTTTAGTTCGTTTATTCATAATCATTAACTAATTCATGGTAGAACTGATTATTTTCCATTCGAATAAAAGACATTTCTTTTTCTTTGTAGAAAACGCTAGAATATCCCACACTTTTGTTTCAATACCAGGGAGAAGAAATAGACTTAAAAGAAAAGACGAAATTACTAAGATGACTTTTAGAAAATCATGTATCCTTTGATTAACTACTAGTTTAATTCGAATTTTAAAATCAAAAAAATGTGTACTCGCTCTTTTCTTTTTCTTTTGAGCTTGACCAACTAATAAAAAACTACAGTAATTTAAAGAATTTGGAATTTCTTAGGTAAGGATTGGTTTTTTTGAACTTTTTGGTGTATTTTGTTACATGTATAAATAGAGCACGACGAAAATAGACAGAGATATAAAAAAAAAAGAAAAAATGGAATTGTTTGACCAATAGATGTCTTTCACATTCAACTAGAGAAATGAATAACTTTTTCAAATTTTTCATGGCAGTTCCAAAAAAACGTACTTCTATCTCAAAAAAACGTATTCGTAAAAACATTTGGAAAAGGAAGGTATATTGGGCAGCGTTGAAAGCTTTTTCCTTAGCGAAGTCTCTTTCTACCGGGAATTCAAAAAGCTTTTTTGTGCGACAATTAAATAGTCAAACACTCGATTAAATAATCTTAATCTGAAAATGGTACTTTTTTTAAAAAAAAAAAAAAGATACAAGGTTTCACTTTTTTTTGAATATGTTTTATCCGGTGGGGATTCTTATTTTCCTCATCGGTACACTTATCTGTCATATCATAATAAATAATGAAATTACAAAAAAAGTTTTTTGTTAGACAAGATGTTCAGTTCAGGCCAATATCGAATTAGTTTTCTAAATCCTAAATAAAATTCTTTACAGGACGAAAAACCAACCTAAGGGTTAATACAAAGTTCTACAAATTACAAATAGTTAAATAAAAAAATTTGGAATGTCACACTGTACTGTGATCCATAAAAAGACTTTTTTTGTTCATTGATAAAAAAAAGTGAATCTAAGATTCATAAAATCAGATAAATGATAAATGAATTTTAAAATTCAAAAATGAAAAATAACTTTTTTTTTTGAGTTCTCTCTTTATCCTTGGATTGAAGTCATAACTATTTAGTTACAAGATCTCAATTTTAGGCGAGCATAAACGACGAAAACATCTCTGTTAAATAAAAAACGGACACCTTCCATTTTAATTCAAAAATGAAATAAAATGATAATAAAGATTTTTATGGGGAACGCTTCAATCCATATTGAAACAAAATGAGTTCTTTCTCATCACTTTGAATGAAAATGAAAAAAAATATTGAATTGAATTGACTCCTTCAATCTCGACGATTAAATAATAATAGATTATTATTATTTTGAGTACGCCGCTATGGTGAAATCGGTAGACACGCTGCTCTTAGGAAGCAGTGCTAGAGCATCTCGGTTCGAGTCCGAGTGGCGGCATGGCATCTTCTAAAACAAATAGAATAAGTCCTATAATAAATTCAATTCCTGATTTCAATTCCGTAGAATTGGTTTACTCCACTTTTTCATTTTAATTAAATTAAAAAATTTTTATGATATTTTCCACTTTAGAACATATATTAACTCATATATCCTTTTCGATCGTTTCAATTGTAATTACAATTTTTTTTATAAGCTTATCGGTCGATGAAATCGTAGGACTATATGATTCGTCAGAAAAAGGCATGATAGCTACTTTTTTCTGTATAACAGGATTATTAGTCACTCGTTGGATTTATTCGGGACATTTCCCGTTAAGTGATTTATATGAATCATTAATTTTTCTTTCATGGAGTTTCTCCATTATTCATATGGTTCCGTATTTTAAAAAACATAAAAATTATTTAAGCGCAATAACCGCGCCAAGTACTATTTTTACCCAAGGCTTTGCTACTTCAGGTCTTTTAACTGAAATGCATCAATCCGAAATAGTAGTACCTGCTCTCCAATCCCAATGGTTAATGATGCATGTAAGTATGATGATATTGGGCTACGCAGCTCTTTTATGGGGATCATTATTATCAGTAGCTCTCTTAGTCATTACATTGCGAAAAGCCATAAGGATTTTTAGTAAAAAAAACAATTTTTTAAATGAGTCATTTTCCTTTGTCGAGATCCAATACATGAATGAAAGAAGCAATGTTTTACTAAACACTTCTTTTTTTTCTTCTCGAAATTATTACAGGGCTCAACTGATTCAACAATTAGATCAGTGGAGTTATCGTATTATTAGTCTCGGGTTTATCTTTTTAACCATAGGTATTCTTTCGGGAGCAGTATGGGCTAATGAGGCATGGGGATCATATTGGAATTGGGACCCAAAGGAAACTTGGGCATTTATTACTTGGACCCTATTTGCGATTTATTTACATACTCGAACAAATAAAAATTGGGAAAGTTTAAATTGCGCAATTGTGGCTTCTATGGGCTTTCTTATAATTTGGATATGCTATTTTGGGGTCAATTTATTAGGAATAGGATTACATAGTTATGGTTCATTTAATTTACATTAAGATCTAATTAAATTAAAAAAAATCCCGACAAATACAAACATAGAACAAGCCTATATATAAATAGAATATAAAAATAAGTAAGAATAGAAGATAATAAAAATTCCTACTTCATGTTAGGCTGTCGAGAACCATTTGAATCACTACAATACTTGATTCAAAAGGTTCTCATAAAGACCAAAAATATCTGTTTACAATTCCAATTTTTTTTTACTTAAGAGAAAAAAGACTTTTTTTTTCATTGTACAACGAACAATATTCAAAATAATAATAGGATTATTTTTTTATTTTTTCTTTTATTGATGAAAACTATTGATAAAAATAATTAGATATAATAGCTTCGACCTTGTCAACAGATAGTGAGAGAACGAAATCTGGATAAATACCAATAGCTATTATTGGTAGAAGGATAGA